CGAAAAAAAGTGCTATTCAAAGAAGAAATTCCTCCCACGCGTTGGGGAGCGGATCTGGATGAAGAAAAAGATCAAAAAGCACCCATAGTGGTGGAAGGCATTTTAGCGGCCGATTTTTTTCAGTTTCAATGGACTCGTCCAGTACGATACATAAGCAATCAACACTTTTTTGGGGCTGTAAGAAAGGAAGCTTCACAATATTTTTTTGATACATGCCGAAGTGATGGAAAAAAAAGAATATCTTTTACAGATCCTCCTAGTTTTTCTAGTTTTAAGGAACTGACGAAAGGGATGATATCTTCGTCCACAGTAGAAAGACTCTCCTTTGATAAACTAGACAAAGATTGGCTTTATAAGAACAAACAAAGACAAAACAACTTAAATAACGAGTTTATAAAGAGAATTGAGGCTCTAGACACGGGATTTATTTTTCTAGATATACTCGACAAAAGGACTCGGGTTTGTATTGAGAAAATGAACGAAACCTGCCTCTGCCTACCAAAAAGGTATGATCCTTTGTTGAATGGGCCCTCTCGTGGAAGAATCAAAAAGTTTAGAAAAGTAATCGAGGATCCCGAAGAAAAGGAGAAAAGCAAAGAAAAGGAGAAAAGCGAAGAAAAGGAGAAAAGCGAAGAAAAGGAGAAAAGCGAAGAAAAGGAGAAAAGCGAAGAAAAGGAGAAAAGCGAAGAAAAGGAGAAAAGCGAAGAAAAGGCACCAAAAAGCAAAGAACAGGAGAAAAGGGAAGAAGAGGCACGTCTACGCGAAGAAGCACGTCTACGCGAAGAAGCACGTCGACGCGAAGAAGCACGTCTAAGCGAAGAAAGGGCACTTCTTCAATTGGGTGAATTTCGTGAAAAAGTCTACAATGTAATTAAATCTCGTAAATCTAGTGGAAGAAAAAAGAATGCAATGCAATCTCGTGAAAAAGTCCAGAATGCAATGCAATCTCGTCGAAGAAAAAAAAATGGAACTACAAAATCTCGTGAAAGAATCGACGATGGAACTACAAAATCTCGTCGAAGAAAAAAAAATGGAACTACAAAATCTCGTGAAAGAATCGACGATGAACCTACAGAATCTCAACTTAAGCAAATCCTTGCTCTAAATCAAATTCATGAGACCCTTTTGCCAGGTTTCATTTTCGAGTCCCCAAAATTTGAAGAGAGAATGTTCGCGATACTAAAAAGTAAAACACTAAAACTAAGAGCAGAAGGAAAATTATATTATAATCCTTTGGCAAAATTTTTTTCTAAGCCTTGGGAAAAAGGGGGGGGAAGCATTGATTGGAACCAGCGAAAACTAAAAAAGCTAAAGCAACTAAGGACTTATAAAGTGGGAGAAAGTGTGGGACGAGCGCACATCGGTCAACGCGTCCCTCGCTGGTCATACGTATTACTCCGCGAGGTCGCATACGACCTGGGCGAACCCTTTGTGACCAAGCGGGGAGATGATGAGTGCTTTGATATTATATCAGCACAATACAAATATGAAATTATTTTGAATCAGGATACTCAAAATTTACTTATCAAAAATCTTTCTAAAGATAGTAATAAGATTGATCCGGAGATTGCTAAAGAGATTAATGAGAAGGTTAAGAAGGATTTGATCAAGAGTGGGGGAGACCCTTATAGTATTGACTTTGAGAAAAGCCTTGCTCATGTTCACGTTGGCAGCCTCATCACCAATATCGAGTGGAAAACCGAGAATAAGGACGTGTGGAGGACCTCCTTGAGAGCGGTGCGCGACCAATTTTGGCATCAGGATGACATCAAAGGTGTTGCGAGCGTCCTAAGGCGTAAAAACGGAGTTGTTGTAAGACAGATTGAAATGTTTCCGCATTCCCCTCTTTTTTTGGGCTTCTTAAAAAGTACACTGTCTAGTTCTTTTAGGGTAGTGAAACCCCTTGTTTTGAAAATGCAAAATTTGATGCATAGGTTTGGAATCAAAAAAGGGGACCTTTTCACTCTTAAGGGACCTAAGAAAGAACAGACAAAAACAAAAAGGAAGACAAAAAGGAAGACAAAAAGGAAGACAAAAGGGAAGACAAAAAGGAAGACAAAAAGGAAGATAGACGAAAAAAAAAGCAAAGCATTGAAAGAACGGAAAAGAATCAAAAAAGAGAAAATCGAACTAGACCCCGAAGAAGAGCTGTTCCGGATGGATGGAATAGATGCATGGAATGAGCTTTATTATGGGCTAGGAGTAAGAGGTATCGTATTAATTTTGAACTCCTATTTTAGAAGATATATTGCATTGCCTTTAGCGATAATAGCTAAAAATATTGGTCGTATCTTATTTTTGCAGCAGCCCGAGTGGGCTGAGGATAGAAAGGACTGGGAAAACGAGACTCATCTTTTATGCAACGATGACGGTTTTGCTATAGGCGTCATATCCATCAGCAACTTTCCGGAGGAGTGGTGGGAATACGGTCTTCAGGTCAAAGTTTTATGGCCTTTAGAGTTGAAACCTTGGCACACAGCGGATGATAGACAAAGGATAACCAACGATTATGCTTTTATAAGGTCTTTCTGGGGACTAGCTGACTATCCTTGGGGTGGTGCCCGACCCAACCGTTCCTTTTCCATTTTTTGGGGGCCCATTTTTAACGAACTAGGCAAAAAAAGTCAAAGATTAGCAGCAGAAAAATTGGAAGGGAGCGCCTTTCGACTTATAAGAAGCGTTTTCAACCAAAAAATAAAGCAAAATTTTGTTAGAGTTCTAGGAAACCCAAAAGAAAGCATAAAACGGCTTAAAGAAAGCATAAAACGGCTTAAAGAAAGGGTTCTAGTTCTAAAAAGCACAATTTTGAAAATAATCAAAAAAAATACAAGATTGAAAGGGATAGGAGTAGATGAATCGAGTGAAACTCAAAAAGAAAAAGATTCTATAATCAGCAATGAGATAATTCATGAATCATTTAGTCAAATTCGATCTACAGCTTCTACAAATTCAGAAGAAAAAATACAAAATCTGATTAATAGAACAAGCACAATCAAAAATCAAATAGAAAGAATTACAAAAGAAAAAAAAAAAGTAACTCCAGGACTAAATAATAGTCCTAACAACAAAAAGCAAAATAATAATGTAGAATCACCAAAAAATATTTGGAAAATTGTAAAAAGAAGAAATGTTCGATTAATAAGTAAATGGAATTATTTTCAAAAAATTTTCATTGAAAAAATATACAAAATATACCTAGATATCTTTCTATGTATCATTAAGATTCCTAGAATCAATTTAACAAAAAAATTTTTTGAGAAAGACATTTCCAATACTGAAACAAATCAAAAAAGAATTACCTTTAGTTCGACTATAAAAAATATAAATAAGCGGAAGTCACAGATTGTTCCGAAATTTGCTTCCTTGCCAAATTTATCTTCCCTGTCACAAGCATATGTATTTTACAAATTATCACAAACCCTAGTTAGTGATAAGTTAAGATCTGTTCTTCAATATCGCGGAACGTCTTTTTTTCTTAAGACTGCAATAAAGGATTCTTTTGAAAGACAGGGAATATTTCATTCCGAATTAAAGCATAAGAAACTTCGAAATTTTGGAACGAATCCATGGAAAAACTGGTTAAGAGGTCAGTCTCAATACAATTTATCTAAGGTTCATTGGGAGCGAGTAGGCGCACAAACCTGGCGAAATAAAGTCAACCGACGCCATACGCCTCAAAATAACGATTTAAATAAAGGAGATTCATATGAAAAAGACCCATTACTTCATTCCAAAAACCAAGATGATTCTGAAGTATATTCATTAGTAAGAAATCAAAAAACTAAGTTTAAGAAAAACTATAAATATGATCTTTTAGCATATAAATACATTTCTTCTGAAACTAAGAAGGACTCCTCTATTTCTAAATTGCCATTACAAGTAAATAAGAGCCAAGAGATCGACTTATTTGATATACCAGAGGAGATTGTTTTCAAGACTTATTTCAAGGATTGTATACTAGACAAGAAGTTTCTAGACAAGCTTTATCGAGACAATACTTATCTACACAATTATCTAGACAATACTTATGTAGACAAGGATTATCACAAGGATTATCTAGACAAGAGTTTTCTAGACAAGGTTTATTTCAAGGATTCTCTAGACCAGCTTTATCTAGAAAAGGATTATTACAAGGATTATCTAGACGAGGTTTATCTAGACAAGAATTCTCTAGACAATTATCTAGACAAGGTTTATATGTCTCTGAAAAAAATGCGAAAGAAAAAACCTGAAAGAAAATATATGGACTTTGATTGGAAGTTTTTCGAAAAATATCTAGTCAATTTGGAGGCTGGGAAAAAGATCGACCCTAACCATAATACAAATACTAAGATTGAGACTAAGAATTCTAAAATAATTGAGAATGAAAATTCTAAAATAATTGAGAATGAGAATTCTGAAATAATTGAGAATGAGAATTCTGAAATAATTGAGAATGAGAATTCTGAAATAATTGAGAATGAGAATTCTGAAATAATTGAGAATGAGAATAGAGGTCTTATTTATGATATCGTTCCAAAAATGCTCTTGGATCCAGAAATCGAAAAGGATCCAGAACTCAAAGAAGATCCAGAACTCAAAGAAAATCCAGAAATCAAAGAAGACAAAAAAAGCTTTTTTAATTGGATGGGAATGAATGAAGAAATCTTAAAGGCACCCAGAGCGAATTCGAATGAGGAAGATTCGAATCAGGAAGATTGGTTCTTCCCAGAATTTCTGCTACGTAAGAGGACATATCAAATGAACCCGTGGCTTAGACCTATGAAGTTACTTCTTTTAAATTTCAAAGGAAAAGAAGAAGAAGAAGAAGAAGAAGAAGAAGAAGAAGAAGTTAGTCAAGGAAAAGCAAATGTTAGTCAAGGAAAAGCAAATGTTAGTCAAGGAAAAGCAAATGTTAGTCAAGGAAAAGCAAATGTTAGTCAAGGAAAAGCAAATGTTAGTCAAGGAAAAGCAACTAAAGGAAAAGCAACTAAAGGAAAAGCAACTAAAGGAAAAGCAAC